ACTCTCGATGGTGAAGATGTTATTGATTGTGAACCCATATTAGGCTATTTACACAGAGGAATGGAAAAAATCGCGGAAAACCGAACTATTATACAATGAGGGAGTATAGAAAAATATAGAAAAAGAGAGAGATGGTAGAAAAGGGGGAGAGATGGGGGAAGAATATAGGAAGGGGAATAAGGGGGCTCTTTAGGCAGGAGACGGGGGAATTCCTTAAGTTAAGAAAGAAAAAAGAATAAGAACACGGATACATAACATAAAAAAAAGAATAAATAAGACGATATTCGCCCTCCCCCTACATATTTAATTTCTTCTCCTATACAAAAACCAGCAAGACCTACTCCATTGGTAATTCCATCAATGACACCCTTATCGAAAAACTGCGTTAGTTCAGTTAATCCTCTTATACCCAGGGTAAAGACCCTAGTATAGAAAATATCTATATAACCACGATTATATGACCAACTGTATATCTTTTTTTTTACTTGATCCGAAAAAAACTTTTTCGGACTCTCTTTTACAAGAGAATTTATTAAATCCAAATTCTGAAAAAAGGAATAAGCGGATCCATAGAAGATATATGCTATGGATAGACCAAACATAGCTAGACTTACAGAAGAAATTGCATTAGTGATAAATTCATATGAATTTATGGAAGAATTAGAACTTTCCTGGAAAAGGTTTATTGAGGGAGTTAACCACTTTGATAATATGGTTAACTCTGCTATTCCATTATCCATTACTCCATTATCAAAATGGATTCCTATGGATCCAATGAACAAAGTAAAAAGCAGTAATATAAAAAGAGGGAATAGCATAGTATTTCCCGTTTCATGAGGATAGACAAAAGTGTTTTTAGCCCCAAAGGAAGTACTAAAGGACCCTATCCTATTTCTTGTATTACCATGAATTTTGGATATATTTTGTGAAAAAAAAGAAACTCCACTCTTCGTTGTTGATAAAATGAAATCCCTATTCACTCCTTTGGGTATCCTTTTTCCCCATAAGGATATTGAATACAACGAACCCTCTTTAGTGCTACTGTAATTTTGAAAATGAACACGCAGGTACCCATCAAAAGTAAGTAAATATATCCGAAACATATAAAACGCAGTTAATCCTGCAGTAAAAGAGGCTATTATTCCAAAAAAGGGTGAATACAACCAACTATTACTAAGGATTTCATCTTTGGACCAGAAGCAAGCAAGAGGTGGAATACCACAAAGAGAAAGCGTACCCCATAAAAAAGTAGTTCTTGTAATTGGAACGTATTTTCTTAAACCACCCATAAGAACCATATTCTGACTTTTATCTGGTGAATATCCAACAAGAGGTTCCATTGAATGAATAATGGATCCGGATCCCAAGAACAATAAAGCTTTCGAATAAGCATGAGTGATCAAATGGAATAAAGCAGCTTGATAAGAACCTATACCTAGAGCTAACATCATATAACCCAATTGAGACATTGTAGAATAGGCTAAGCTTCTTTTAATATCTCTCTGAGCAAGAGCTAAAGTAGCTCCTAAGAAGAGTGTTATTGTACCTACTAAAGAAATGAAATTCATTATTAAAGGTAGGGATATGAAAAGAGGAAGAAGTCGAGCTAGAAGAAAAATCCCCGCAGCAACCATAGTTGCTGCGTGTATAAGAGCCGAAATGGGAGTGGGTCCTTCCATAGCATCGGGTAACCATACGTGAAGAGGGAATTGTGCAGATTTCGCAACTGCACCAAGGAATAATAAAAAAGCACACAAAGTAGTAAGTAAGGAATTAATCCCATTATTAGGAATCCAGTTATTAGCTATTTTGAACAAATCCCGAAACTCTAAACTACCTGTTATCCAAAAAAAACCTAAAATTCCTAATAACAGACCAAAATCCCCTACACGATTAGTTACAAAAGCTTTTTGACAAGCACTCGCTGCAATTGGCCGTGTAAACCAAAAGCCTATCAATAAATAGGAACACATTCCCACAAGTTCCCAAAAAAAATAAATTTGTATCAAATTGGAACTAGTAACCAATCCCAACATGGAAGTATTGAAAAAACTTATATAAACAAAAAATCTCAAATATCCTTCATCGTGAGACATATAATCGTCACTATAAATAAGAACGAGGATTCCTACAGTAGTAATTAGTATTAACATAATAGAAGTAAGCGGGTCGATCAAGTATCCAAATTCTAAGGAAAAATCATTATTGACGGTCCAAGACCATAGATATTGATAGATAGAACTTCCATTTATTTGTTGAATAGATAGGTGAACTGAGAATACCATAGCTATACTTAAGAGTAAAACACAAGGAAAAGCCCATATGCGACGAAGATTTTTTGTTGCTGTCGGAATAAGAATAAGTCCAAACCCCATTGACATAATAACTGGAAGTGGGAGAAGAGGGATTACCCATGCATATTGATATGTATGTTCCATAAGAAAAGAAATTGCAATTTTTACTTGAAATTTTTCTATAAAATAAAATTGTTTCCGATTCACCAAACCAATTCTTATCTCTTTCTGAAGGAATTCAAAAAAATAAGAATAAGACAAAATACTGGAATTCTTCATTTTTCCAAATTTCTCTCATTGAAATAATCAAAAATGAAGAATGGGTTTACTTGGTTAAATTCAAAAAGTTAATTAAATAACTTTGTTACCTAGTTATTACCTAAAGAAGGATATTTGTTAAAATACAAAAAAGGATTGAATCATTTTACTTTCTATTCATTTTTGTATTTCTTTCTATTAAAATGAAGATGAAGCAGCTCTCATGTTTCGTAACTGATTGATTGAATTCCAATGAAAACCTATGTTTATAGGAAATTATCGAATATTCCTTACTTCATATAGAACTGAAATCCTAATGACTAGAATTACCTAAGTTTTAGAATGTCTTGTTTAAGAGACTAAGTATTTTTTTTTGTTTTGATTGGAATTCCATTATGGAATACCATTCTGAACTTAATTAACTATTTGAATTTTCTCTTCCTTTTATCCCCCCATCTTATATGGGGGATAGGCCGTAGATTTATATATGGAGTATACTTAATATATAAATTGATTTAATTTAAATAGAAAACCTTTGTATATATTCTATATTATTAAAACAAAGTATAAAATAAAACAAAGTATAAAATATATATGAAAAATATGCTAAAAAATTCTTGTCTTATCCGCATTAGATAAAATAAAATAAAAAATAAAAAAGAATTCTGAATTTCAGTTCAGTATCTAAGTATAAATACTAAGAAAAAGTATAAATACTAAGAAAAAACAGAAAGAAGGATTGATTTGCGGCAATAGATGTCTTTCACATACAACTAGAAAAAAGTAATCTCCTTTTTGAATGGCAGTTCCAAAAAAACGTACTTCGATGTCAAAAAAGCGTATTCGTAAAAATCTTTGGAAGAAAAAGACTTATTTTTCCATAGTGCAATCTTATTCTTTAGCAAAATCAAGATCATTTTCCAGCGGTAGCGAGCATCCAAAACCAAAGGGTTTTTCTGGGCAACAAACAAACAAATAATCTGGTTTTGGAATAATCTGAATTGACCTATCCCAAAGAAATTCCAATTATTTAATATGAATAATTCGGATTAATTAATGAATGTACTATGTGTCGAATTCCTCGGTACAATATTCTTAGAACTAACCCCTCTGATATATAGAACAAAAGTTTTTGGTATACTGTGTCCTAAGTATTCTTTTCCTATCAACGAACTTTTCATAATAGAATCCTCATAATAAAATATGAGGATTCTATTATGAAAAGTAGAGTATTCTTGCAATAGGACTTACAACTTCTACCTATCTTATCAAAAATCCACAAAAAAATAGGTTTAGGCTTGGTAAATCATATTAATAAGAGCATAAAGGCTTTCATTCTAGAAATTTTGCTAAAATCCAAAATTCTTTGTATTTAATGATGAAATTATAGAAATTCTAATGGATAGATGGAAAGATTTTTTTTTATTTCAATGAGAAACTAATTAGAAAAAAATGAGTTCTATATTGCAACTGAGAAAAAACAGTTCCAACTCTTTCAAGCTTTGTTTCTATTGGGCAAAGCAAGAGTTTATTGTTAAAAAAATCCCCAATGATACTACCAAACGAAGTCCATTTTAATGAGGATTCTAATGTTCCTAAATTCTATGGACTCTCCCAATCTCGACGATTTGCGAGAAAATAACTATTATTCTTTTAACTTCCCTATTATTTAAAGTTAGCCGCCATGGTGAAATTGGTAGACACGCTGCTCTTAGGAAGCAGTGCTCAAGCATCTCGGTTCGAGTCCGAGTGGCGGCATTCTCGAAAAAGAATACAATAGATTAGAAAATGGATTCAATTCGAAATTTCCTATTTTGTAATGGGACCTTCTCCTTATGCTATTTGCAACTTTAGAACATATACTAACTCATATCTCTTTCTCAACCATTTCAATTGTGATTACAATTCATTTGATAACCTTATTAGTTCGTGAACTTGGGGGATTACGTGATTCGTCAGAAAAAGGAATGATAGCTACTTTTTTCTCTATAACAGGATTTCTAGTTTCTCGTTGGGCTTCTTCGGGACATTTTCCATTAAGTAATTTATATGAGTCATTGATCTTCCTTTCATGGGCTCTGTATATTCTTCATACGATTCCTAAGATACAGAACTCTAAAAATGATTTAAGCACAATAACTACGCCAAGTACTATTTTAACGCAAGGCTTTGCCACGTCGGGTCTTTTAACTGAAATGCATCAATCCACAATACTAGTACCTGCTCTACAATCTCAGTGGTTAATGATGCATGTCAGTATGATGTTACTAAGCTATGCAACTCTTTTGTGCGGATCCTTATTATCCGCCGCTCTTCTAATCATTAAATTTCGAAAGAATTTCAATTTCTTTTTAGAAAAGAAAAAAAATGTTTTAAATAAAACATTTTTCTTTAGTGAGTTTAGTGAGATTGAATATTTCTATGTAAAAAGAAGTGCTTTAAAAAACACCTCTTTTCCTTCATTTCCAAATTATTACAAATATCAATTAATTGAGCGTTTGGATTCTTGGAGTTATCGTGTCATTAGCCTAGGGTTTACCCTTTTAACCATAGGTATTCTTTGTGGAGCAGTATGGGCTAATGAGGCGTGGGGATCCTATTGGAATTGGGATCCTAAGGAAACTTGGGCATTTATTACTTGGACCATATTCGCAATTTATTTACATAGTAGAACAAATCCAAATTGGAAGGGTACGAATTCCGCACTTGTAGCTTCGATAGGATTTCTTATAATTTGGATCTGCTATTTTGGTATCAATCTATTAGGAATAGGTTTACATAGTTATGGTGCATTTACATTACCATCTAAATGATTACATAACATAAAACCTTCGTGAAATGAAAGTTTTTCCATTTTTGTTTGATTTGAGAACCCTTGAACGCCTTCTCAAAGGGTTCTCAAAAATTCGAGATAGATCTAATTAGACTTTTTTACTTTTTTCTGAATTATTTGGTTTTTCCACTATGGAATATAGAGCGGACTAGTAAAAAAAAATTATTTAGGATAATAATTGGATAAGAGAGCCTCTACCTTGTCAACCGATAGCGAGAGAACAAAATCTGGATAAATACCAATTCCTATTACTGGTAAAAAGATACAGATTAAAAGAAAGAGTTCTCGTGGTCCAGAATCCACCAAATTTGCGTTTGGAACATGAAATAGCTTGTATCCATAGAACATCTGGCGTAACATAGATAATAAAAAAATAGGAGTTAATATCATTCCAATTGCCATTACAAAAGTAATTAGCATTTTTGGTATTAACAGAAATTTTGGACTAGTAATTAGTCCAAAAAATACTACTAATTCTGCAACAAAACCGCTCATTCCTGGTAAGGCAAGAGAAGCCATTGAAAAGCTACTAAACATGGTAAAAATTTTCGGCATTGGGATAGATATCCCCCCCAGTTCTTCGAGATAAACAAGACGCATTCTATCACAAGCCGTTCCCGCCAAGAAAAAAAGTGTAGCACCAATAAATCCATGGGATAGTATTTGTAAAATAGCTCCATTGAGTCCAATGTTGGTTATGGAACCAATTCCTATAATTATGAAACCCATGTGAGATACGGAGGAGTAGGCTATTCTTTTTTTGAAATTTCGCTGACCAAGAGAAGTTGAAGCTGCATAGATTATTTGCATCGCTCCTATTATTACCAACCAGGGGGAAAATAGATAATGAGCATGAGGTAACAATTCCATATTGATCCGAATCAATCCGTATGCTCCCATCTTTAATAGGATTCCCGCTAAAAGCATACATGTACTGTAATGCGCTTCCCCATGGGTATCTGGTAACCACGTATGTAGGGGTATAATCGGCAATTTGACAGCATAAGCAATAAGGAAGCCAAAATAAAATAGTATTTCCAATGTTGCAGGGTATGATCGATTAATTAATCTTTCCAAATCTAATCTTGGTTCGTTGGAACCATATAAGCCCATACCTAGAACTCCGATTAAGAAAAAAATGGAACCGCCTGCAGTATACAAAATAAATTTTGTAGCTGAATACAGACGCCTCTTTCCCCCCCACATGGATAAAAGTAAGTAAACAGGAATTAATTCTAACTCCCACATGATAAAAAAAAGTAAAAGGTCTCGCGAAGAAAATAATCCTATTTGACCACTATACATTGCTAGCATCAGGAAATAGAATAATCGCGAATTCCGGGTAACTGGCCAAGCTGCTAAAGTAGCTAAAGTAGTGATAAATCCTGTCAATAAAATAGATCCTAATGAAAGTCCATCGATTCCCAATCTCCAGTGGAAATCAAAGACATCTATCCATTTAGAATCCTCCTTTAATTGGATTAAAGGATCCTCCAATTGGAAATGATAACAGAATGCATAAGTCATTAGAAGGAATTCTAATAAACAAATAGATATAGTATACCACCTAATGATTTTGTTTCCCCTATGAGGTAAAAAGAAAATTAATGAACCTGCAAATATCGGCAAAACAACAAGTATTGTTAACCAAGGAAAATAACTCATGATAAAGTGATAAAGAGAAGATACGTTTTGACCAGAAAAGCCCGTGCTCGAAATAAGCGAGCACAGGCTTCCTCGGTAAAGAGGAATCAGACGATTCAAGTGGAGTTTTTTGTAACGTATCAATAAGATAGAGCCATGCTGCGGGTTGTTTCAGGCCCTAAATAAACGCGGACACTTAAAAAATCTGTTGGGCAGGCAGATTCGCATCTCTTACAACCCACACAATCTTCGGTTCTCGGCGCGGAAGCAATTTGCTTGGCTTTACACCCATCCCAGGGTATCATTTCTAATACATCTGTTGGACAAGCTCGTACACATTGAGTGCATCCTATACATGTATCATAAATTTTTACGGAATGTGACATTGGATCTATAAATTTTCCTTTTCAACATAAAAATTTTCGATCTGGTAAAAATCAAATTAGTACTATATGAGTCATATGTATTGTAGACACCAGACGAAGCAATGGTTTATCCAAACTTCAACAAATAAATAAATAAAATAATGCAATATATTTCTTAATCCGTTTGTGAGAAAGCGTGAAAAGAGCCAAGAGACTTGAATTTTTGGCTTCAACAATCATAATTATACAAATTGTACATACGAATTCGAATTAGCCAATTTATTGGCTATCGTCTTTTCAATATAAATTATTGCAATATTCAAATTGCAATATCAATGAATTGCAAAAATTCAATAAGTAAAAAAGAATACTATGTAATAACCTAATCAAAAAATAGATATTATAAAATAATAAAATAATAAGAAAATAGTATTTGATTTCTATTCATCTTAATATTTGATATTATTATTATATGTGCGCCTTTGTTTAGAGGATTTTATGTCTAATTATTCAAAAAATAAGATTGATTGATACGAGTTGATTTCTTGTTACGATGGATGGAAGAAAGAATGGATAGTCCAATAGCTGCTTCAGCAGCCGCAAGGGCTATAACAAAAATTGCGAAAATGTCTCCTTTTAATTGGCGACTATCAAATAGATCTGAAAATGTTACGAGATTTAGATTAATTGAATTCAGTATAAGTTCAAGACATATTAGAGCTCTAACCATGTTTCGGCTTGTGATCAATCCATAGATACCAATCGAAAATAAATAGACACTAAAAAAAAGTACATGCTCAAACATCATTAACTAACTCCTTATCAATCTCGATTCATTTCAATATGAGGACAAGAATTGAACCGATTCCATTAATTAGAATAGAACAGTTACACAACAAAAGAGAAAAGAAGGTATTTGTTGGCAGTAGATGGGTTTTACTAAATCAAAATTGTGATTCTTTAGTTATTTATTTTAGATTTGAAATTCTAAGAATTTTGACTAATTCTAAGTATTTCTTATTGCCGAGCCATAGTAATTGCACCTATTAAAGAAACTAGAAGAATTATGGAAATGAGTTCAAACGGAAGATAAAAATCAGTTGCTAAATGAATCCCAATTTGTTGAACGTTATTTATGAGACCCTGTTCTACTATTTGGTTTGATCTTGTAGTCCAAAGAATTCCATACCATGACGTATCTGGGATAGTAGTCATTAGTGAAAAAAGAATAGTTATACAAACGAGTGAAGTGAACCCATCTCCAATAGTCCAATAATTCTTATTTTTAGACCATTCTGAGCCATTTACGAACATTACGGCAAATATGATCAAAACATTTATAGCTCCCACATAAATAAGAAGTTGTGCGACAGCTACAAAGTAGGAATTCAATAAAATATAGAATAAGGATATACAAACAAGAACTAATCCCAGCGAAAAGGCAGAATAAATTGGGTTGGTAAGTAATACTACTCCTAGACCTCCTAGTAGAAGAACAAATCCCCCAAATAGCACAAGAATCTCATGTATTGGTCCAGGTAAATCCATTATGGATAAGAAGAAATTAATGTATAAAATTTTTCATGAATTGACTAAAACTAAAAGATTCAAGGAAGCAAAAAGGGATTAGGATATTTTTTTGTATATAAGTTGTATAGTTAGAAATCACATCACGAAAATCTACTCTCATTTTAAATCAGGAATAATTTGCAATAAGCAGTAGTTATTCGTTTTTCTTTATAGTTAATAAAAAACTATTGGATTTTTCTAACAAAAAAGAAAAATCCTAGTAACTAATAATTAGTAACCGTTCTTGAATTCCAAGATTTTTCTTCGTCTATTTTACTTTGAGTCGAATTCCTAATTGTTTGAATTGTGTAATCTCCCATTATGGAGATTGGTAACCGACTCAAAGCAATTTGATTGTAATTCAATTCATGACGATCATAAGTAGAAAGTTCATATTCTTCAGTCATTGATAAACAGCTTGTCGGACAGTACTCAACACAATTACCACAAAATATACAAACTCCGAAATCAATACTATAATTAAGCAATTGTTTCCTTTTAATATCCTTTTCAAATCTCCAATCCACAAGGGGTAGATCTATCGGGCATACGCGAACACATACTTCACAAGCAATACATTTATCAAATTCAAAGTGGATTCGCCCCCGGAAACGCTCCGATGTAATTGATTTTTCATAAGGGTAGTGAATCGTTATAGGTAAACGATTTGTGTGGGATAAGGTAATTATGAAACTTTGACCAATGTACCTTGCAGCGCGTATTGTTTGTTGACCATAACTCATGAACCCAGTTACCATAGGGAACATATTCTAAATATCTATGAAAAAGGTATGTTTCTTTCTCTTGTTTGAGAGAACTTTTGTGTTGAAAATATTCTTACTGTTATTGTATTATCTTATTTATAGTGAAACAAGTTGGGAAGAAGTTGTTAATAAGAGATTGCCCAGGGAAATAGGTAAAAGAAATTTCCATCCAAGATTTAATAACTGATCCATTCTCATCCTGGGTAAAGTCCATCTTATTGTGATAGAAATGAAGAGAAATAAATAAGCTTTAGTTAATGTAATAAAGATACCCATTGTCATTTCCAAAATTCCAACCATTTTATTCATTTGGAAAAATTCAAAAAAGGATATATAGGGAATAGAGAAATTCCACCCGCCTAAGTAGAGAACTGTTACAAATAAAGAGGAAACTAATAAATTTAGGTAAGAAACAAGATAAAATAAACCATATTTGATACCGGAATATTCAGTTTGATAACCTGCTACTAATTCTTCCTCTGCTTCTGGTAAATCAAAGGGTAATCTTTCACATTCTGCCAAAGAAGAAATTAGAAAAACCAGAAAACCTATAGGCTGACGCCAAAGATTCCATCCAAAAAAACCATATTTTGACTGTGCTTCAACTATATCAACTGTACTTGAACTGTTAGATAATCATAGTCGATGATAACATCACAGTTCCCACCGCTATTCCAAAACCGTACATGAAACCTTAGCTTCATACGGCTTCTCTATGATCAGAAAAAAGGAAAGGGTTGTTTCGTTTCGGTATTATCCCCCTGGGCATAGATAGAATTAGGTAAGATAAAATCGATTGGAAAGTCCTAAATTAGACCAAAGGAATTCCGTCTGCTAGAATAAGAAAAAGCGCTTCCGAATTGATCTCGTCCTTTATAATATAATGCAAATTTTTCTTTGTTCAGTAATAACTTAATCTTGGAATAAAACACTCGTTATAGCAATTAATAAATGAAAAGAATTAGGCATTAATTAAAGAATTAGGCATTAATTCATGAGGAATTCTGTATTAATATGAATAGAGGAAGGAAAGAATAAATAAATATCTTTTTTTTGTATTGCATTCCATATCTTTTGTCCTATTCTTCTTTCCCCGGGGAAGGGTACTTAAAAAGAAAAAAGGAATAAAGGATTAATTCGTTCTTGATAGCCATTTCTTTAACAAGTGAAAGGGAACATACTCTGGATCGGAATCCGAAGAAAGTACTACTTGATCATTTCCACCAATTTCAAGTCCTTATTATGATTCCTTTTATGAGGAAAAATCCCTAATGTCTTAGATTCCCTCATTACTAATCCTTTATGTACTTTAGTGTTCCTAACCCCTCACTAATTTTTGATGGATTCCCCTTATGATTATAAGTTATAGTAATAACTCGGAATATTCTAGTAATGGAATTCCATATCGCGAATCCTTTATTCTTGCCCGCTTCAAGATATGATGACTAATCAAAAAATATCAACCTTGGGGTAAAGAGTTTACACTACTTATGTTTACTTCAACTTTTTTCTTGTACGTAGGAAATGAGATTTTTTCTTTTTACTACAAATTAATAAGCTGTTTTGTTTCACTCATATAGCTATCTAGTTTAACTTACCAACCCGAATACAGAATAAGAAAAGGAAGATAAATATTCAATGGATTTTGGAGGAAAAAGATCCCATTTTAACGAATCACACGTAGAGATATTGCTAGCACACAAAAAGTTAATGGTATTTCATAACTAATAGATTGAGCAGCAGCTCGTAGACCGCCTGAAAAAGAATATTTATTATTTGAGCTATATCCTGCCATAAGAAGACCAATAGGAGCAATACTTGAAATGGCAATCCATAAAAAAACACCAATACTAAGATCGGCTAAAACAAAACGATATCCCAAAGGGATAACTAAAAAACTTAATAAAATTGATATGACTGCTATAGAAGGTCCAATGCTAAATAAAGGAATATCTCCTCGGGATGGCAGGATATCCTCCTTAAAAAGTAGCTTAGTTCCATCGGCTATAGCTTGAAGCAGTCCCAGGGGGCCAGCATATTCAGGACCAATACGTTGTTGTATCGATGCGGATATTTCTCTTTCTAACCACACAATTACGAGTACTTCTATTGTGATTCCCAGTAGGAGGGTCAAAATGGGTAGAATCCATATCAGTCCATAGACTTCTTTTAATAATTCCGATTTCGAAAAAGAATTGATAGTTTCTATCTCTACCCTATCTATTATCATTTCAACGATCAACTTCCCCCATAATGATATCTATACTACCTAATATCGTCATGATATCAGCCAATTTCATTTTTTTAACTAGTTGAGGAAGAATTTGCAAATTAATAAAACCGGGTGGACGAATTTTCCATCTCCAGGGGAAAAGACTATCATCTCCTACCAGATAAATTCCTAATTCACCTTTTGGAGCTTCCACTCTTACATAAAGCTCTTGCTTTGACAATTCAAAATTGGGCGAAGGTTTTTTACCAAGAAATCGATATTCAAAATCATTCCATTCGGAATTCTTTGTTTTCTTAAAGCGTCGGACTTCTAAATTCTCATAAGGGCCTCCAGGAATTTTCTCTACAGCCTGTTGAATAATTTTGATGGATTCCCTCATTTCACCCATTCGTACTAAATAGCGAGCTAATGAATCCCCCTCTTTTTGCCATTGGGCTTTCCAATCGAATTGGTTGTAAGACTCATAAGGATCGACTTTACGAAGATCCCATTGTATTCCAGAAGCTCGTAACATCGGTCCCGATAAGCCCCAATTTACTGCTTCTTCTCCGCTAATAAAACCGACTCCTTCAACTCGTTCTAAAAAAACGGGATTCCGTGTAATAAGTTGTTGATATTCAACAACTCCTCGTAAAAAATAATCACAGAAATCTAAACATTTATCGACCCATCCATAAGGTAGATCGGCGGCTACCCCTCCGATGCGAAAGTAATTATGCATCATTCGCATACCTGTAGCAGCTTCAAATAGATCATATATCAATTCTCTCTCTCTAAAAATATAGAAAAAAGGGGTCTGTGCGCCTAGATCCGCCATAAAAGGTCCAAGCCATAACAAGTGAGAAGCTATACGGCTCAACTCTAACATAATTACCCTAATATAGCTGGCTCTTTGGGGTATTTGAATATTCTCCAAGAATTCTGGTGCATTTACCGTTATTGCTTCTGTAAACATAGTAGCTAAATAATCCCACCGTGTTACATAAGGTAAGTATTGTATAATAGTTCGGTTTTCCGCGATTTTTTCCATTCCTCTGTGTAAATAGCCTAATATGGGTTCACAATCAATAACATCTTCACCATCGAGAGTAACGATCAGTCGAAGAACACCATGCATTGATGGGTGCTGAGGGCCCATATTGACTATCATGAGATCTTTTCTTGTAAGCGGTAGACTCATATCCTTTCTTCCTTAATTCATTATTCCATGAAAATGGATTATTCCATGAATTCCTCAAAACGAGGCTCATCAAAATGCAAAATCTAAGACTACTATAAGACTACTAATAAAATAAGAAAAAAATTCGAACGATTAAATTACTTCTCCCGAATATCCAACTGACTGATTAATTTCTTATAACGTACTCTATTTTTCTTTGCCAAATAAGCCAGCAAACGTTGACGTTTTCCCAAAAGTCTTCGTAGACCTCTTTCCGATGAAAAATCTTTTTTGTGTAATTCCAAATGTGAAGCAAGTCTCCGTATCTTATTGGTGAAACTGAATACTTGAAATTCAACAGAACCTCTGTTTTCTTCTTTTTCTTCTTTAACCATAAATCCAAAAATTTTTCTACCTCCTTTCTTTTTCATGTATTTTTCTGATCAGGAAAAATAAAAAATTATGTCAGTTATTTTGAAGTTATTCTAATCTCGTACACACAAAAATTTGCAATTATTCATCTACTACTGGAATTTGGATTTATTTTATCGATGCAAATTGGATTTGGATAGAAGGGTACATTCTTTTATTTTAGATAGAAGAAACATTTCTTCTATCTAAAATAAAAGAATTTTGCTGATTTATTTATTGCTATATCCAATTTATGGAATTGATACACCATTTAATTGATATCGTTTAGCAAAATGAAACACAGCATATGCATCCATCTTTCGGCTCGAGAATTTCACGGGATAGAGATATGGTATAAGAAATAGGCTATTAAGTAACTCTAAATGAATTGTGGATACATCTGTATCCTTAACATACTGAAACGACTGCCATTATTCGTATCAAACCAATAGCGATTCATACAAGCTAAATCTTCTAATCAATGGTGGGCCAATAATGCATTTTTTTGCATATGTATTAAGACGCTTGGCCTGATTTCGAAATTGTCCAGAGTTTTTTATGTTGTTTTCATTGCAAAATGATGGACCTCCTTCCGTAACTTTCCAATTACGAGTACGAGAATTGAAAGACATGAAAATTCTCAATTCTCTACGGCGTCTAGGAGATAGATAGAATATTTTCAGGAACAAGAAAATCAGAAGAATCTTTCTCTCTATTCACTACCATTCCGCGTCTTCGACTTCTATTAGTTTCTTTTCTTCTTTAATGCAATAGCTATAGTTTGATATAGAATCCATTTCTCAAAGTAATGGAAACCATTCTCGTATAGGAAATGGTTCGAAAATCGCTATTCCATCTTTTAGGTATCGTGAAAAGTGATACCTGTGAAGATCGTGCATTTCAGTCACATTCAGATCCGCTTTTCGAGTCCATGATATAACCAAATTGGATGGATCTTCCACCCGTTTAGCTAAGAAAGAATAGATGCAGAGGTGGATAATAGATCGATATGAAGATCATGAGCTGCCCCATAATGAAACCGCCAGTAGTCGCGAATATCTCCTTCTTCCCTAATCCAAGATTGGAGAAAGAAGATCTAAGAGGGACCTATGGAGAATGTGGTCAGAAATCCATAATAGAGTCCGACCACAACGACCGAATTAATTATCCTCATCGAGAAACTTAGACTACTAAGTAGAAAAGGTAGAAAAGATTTGAAAATCATGGCATGGGTCTCCTTTTTTTCTTTCTTTAGAGTTTTCTATATGCACAATTTCTCGATGTTTCGATGAGAATTTCTTGACTTTCCATATATAGAAAGAGATAGACTATAAATGACATCTCTTATGTAAATAAGACCAAAGGGATGGATATTAAATGATAGGAAGTGCTAGGAAGTGAAATAGAATGAAATAGAGCCACTTTGGGCTTCCCTATGAAATGAGGCATGGAACGGAGTCACTACGAAGA